TTTCTTTTTTCTTATTTCTTATTAATTTAATAAAAAAATAAAGTAAAAGCGGGTAGCGGGAATCGAACCCGCATCGTTAGCTTGGAAGGCTAGGGGTTATAGTCGACGTTGATTCATCATTTTTAACGTCTCTAATTCAAAACTGAACGTGAAACTTTGGTTTCATTCGGCTCCTTTATGGAAGATGTATAAATTCCTATATTAAGACATGAACGAAAAAAAAAATTCCACCCATAACATCTATGTCAGCTTTTCTGTCTGAATGTATTCAGAACAACCCGCTTTCTAGATGATCCCTATAGAAAAGAGGGGGATTATATTATAACAACCTTTCTAGTTACTTCGTTCTCTATTTCTATGTGAGAGAATCCTTAGGAAAAGCATTTTGTTTCTACCGAGCTAAAACAATTTGTCGATGTCTCTAGTAAACCAAAGTCATTGTTTAATAGCCATTTTGCTTCAATTTCCGTAATACAAATTCCAAATTAAAGATTTAGTTACGATTAGAAAGCCACTTTCTATCTTTATCCATGGACCCTTTACTCATACTTATTCAATTAGAAGTATTGATCTAATTAAAAAAAAAATTATGTTTCGTAATCTCATAATCCAATTTTTCAATTTTTAATTGATTCTTGGATACAAATCACGAGAATGTATATTCTTCCTCGAATTTTTCATTGAGAGGTAAAGGATTAAATCCTTTTAAGAAATAAAGTTTTTGGTCGGAATGAAATATTAATCAAACCGAAAGACCCCTTAACTATATAAAGGATTATAGAACGAATCACACTTTTACCACTAAACTATACCCGCTACAATCCGATTATTGTATATAAATGAACCTTTTGTCGAACAAGAAAATGGGTCGTAATAAAAAGTGAAAAGAGTAAAAAGAAAGGATAGGATCATAAAATAATCATGAAAATTAGAGCGTTTACGTGTTGTATCAGAGAACCCAATGAGATTCGGAAAAGAGAATTCATTAAATTTCAATAACTAAAACTAAATAACAAGTGTTTTTTTGCCGGAGGTTTTTGACCTAGACGTCTCGACAAAACTACTTAAGCCATAACATACATGAAAATGTATTGTGCAAGAATCCACAGTTCCCTTTTTGTTATTTATTTACTTTACTAAAATAAAAGGAATAAAGAAAATAAAGAATAAATATAAAAAATTAAGATAAGAAACGACACTTTGATTCGATATCATTTGATTCTATATCATAGAAATCAAAAGAGTTTTTATTTTTCCAATCGTAATAACAAGCAAGTATTTTAGTTTTCAAATAAAAAAAAAATTATTTATGATTCGTTGGAACAATAAATGGCGGGCCCGGCCTGGTCAGTACTTAGCCGGGCCGTGGAACTAAAAAGCACTCTCGGATGAAAAAAAAATATTATGAAGGGCTCTTTCAATCCTTATTTTTTATAATGTAACATAGTATTATCCTTTTTCAATTGGGAGGAGAGATGGCTGAGTGGACTAAAGCGTCGGATTGCTAATCCGTTGTACGAGTTTTTCGTACCGAGGGTTCGAATCCCTCTCTTTCCGTTTTTGTTGATGACTTGGTATTTTCTTTCGAATTTTTCGCGAGCTCTTTTTATTTTTAATAGTTAAAAATGTGTAATAGATAAAATCCTACTAAGAACATTTTAAAATCAAGCAAGGAAAACCTTATCTTTTATTCTTCACGTCCAGGATTACGTCCTGGATCATTAGACAGGAATCCGAAAATAAAGAGAGAAACAAAGAATATCACTACCGTGTAAACAAATAGTTTGAGAGTAAGCATTACATAATCTCCAAGATTTTTTTTAGTAAAAAAGAGAATAGATTCTCCGTTTTTATACCGCATACCCTACTATTTTTATTTTTTATTTTGACACCAAGAAATAAAGTGGGGTGATCCAGATTTTTTGCGGTTGTACAAGAATTTCAATATTTGAATTGAGGGTGTAAGACTTATCTGATCTTATCAATTCTTTTCTTTGAATTTTTTTTTTTTTCAATAAATCATGAATTTGTCTAGACATTATTAAATTAAAGATATCATCGAAAACTTACAGCAGCTTGCCAAACAAAGGCTAAGAGAAAAAAAAACAGGGGTATTACTGGCATAACATCTACGATTGGATTTAAAAAAGCGTAGGCCTCGGGCAATTTGGCGACGAAAAAACTACTTGAATAAAGAGCAGAATTAAGACAGATACAGATCAAACTAAATATATTAAGCATAACAAACATTTTGTTCTTGAGGATAATTGTATTTTATTTATTTTGATTGAAATAAATTGAGTTTTTTATTATTTTTTTTTTATTATTTTATTATTATAAATATGTTATTATTCATAGAAAAGAAAAATGAATAAAAAGAAAATAAGATAGACCAAAAAACTTTCTTTGATTTGAACTCACCCAATCAAAAATCCTTCAATTCTCAAATCAAAAGAGAATAGAATAAACCATACTTTCATACAATATCTTAATTGAATTATATGTAATGATCAATAAATTCTGTTTAATTCTACGTCTACATGTATAAAAATTCTAGTAATATATTTTATAGATAATAGATATTTAGACTTGAGTTGACGAACAACCAGTAACAATATTAGTGTTTATTAGTGTCGACTAGAAATGGGGCGTGGCCAAGTGGTAAGGCAACGGGTTTTGGTCCCGCTATTCGGAGGTTCGAATCCTTCCGTCCCAGAACATACCTGACCCACGATCATTTTATTAATCTATAATTTTTTTATTTTTTATTTATAATAAAAAATAAAATATATATCTATATCATAATCTATATCATAATAAAATATATCAAAATAAAGATTGTCTTTTCGACCAGTCTTCCGTTTAGGAGTATAATATTGTTATAGAATGTGATTCTTAGATTTCTTTTTTTTTTTTTTTTATTAATCATATCTTTTTCACAAATTTAATCGAGTTCAAATAACACGCATATGAAACGAAATTTGGATTTGTTAAATATTACTGATTTTACAATATGAAATATGAAAAAATAACAACCTAAATCTTCAATCTTTCCTTACATCAGTCTTTTTTTTTTTATTAATCATTGATGGTTTAATCCAATATGGATTTATCTTTCTCTTAATGATGATAAAAAGCGAATGGTACTTACTGTAAAACCTTATGCAAATAATGATATAGGGTAGGAAACTATTCAATCAATTAAATCTTTTTAATGATTTCTTATGAGTTCTTGGTACTCTAAGAAGTGTGAAATTGTTGAATTTATCCTATCACGTTACTTGAAGATAGAGATTCAAAATAACTTGTTTATTCGTGTTTATTTATTCATGTTATGTTAGTTATAATAAAAAAAAATTATAAACAATGGGGTTAAATTGATTGAATTCTTGTTGAGACTTCGTCATACATTATCCATTCTTCATATAGAAGAAAAAAGTATAGATTATTATGTACCGGCCGAACCGATGATTATTCACGATTCCATAATTGAATCAATTACATACTGGTTCCAAACTGAAGGAATGTTATGGTAAAACTTCGTTTAAAACGATGTGGCAGAAAGCAACGTGCGACTTGAAGGACATGATCAGCTGTGGATTCTTACATCCACCACTTTTTTATATTATATAGGAACGAAAGTGCTCTTGGCTCGACATCATTTGTTCTGTTCCACTGGAACCCTCATTTTTGAGAGTGTTGCCATGTAAATAGTACACGATGGAGCTCGAGTAGAACGTATTGATTAATTTCTCAAGGGCAAGAATCTAAGGTTAGTATCGATCAATAAATTGGAACAACTTCGTAAGTATATTTTAGATATATAAATCTAAAGGATCCAATTCGATAAAATTTTAAAGTTAATTTTGTTGGAATTGGTAAAACTCTTTTGATCAAATCAAAAGTAAAGTGTATTACGTAGGAATCAACCATTCATACGATTCTTTGATAGAAAGAAATCACAAAAAATGGTATGTTGCTGCCGTTTTGAAACGATTTAAAGATCACCGAAGTAATGTCTAAACCCAATGATTCAAGGCAAAGATAAAGATCCTGGAACAAGGAAATACCGTTTTCAATTGTCTCAACAACCAGATCATATTTAAGAATCAAAATAGATTCTAATTAAGAATCAAAATAGATTCTAATTAAGAATCAAAATAGATTCTAAAGGAGACAGACAAAAAGGGTTAGAGACCACTCAATAAATTTAATACCTAAAAGGTTTCTTTTGAGTTATTTGAGAGTTATTCAACTTGAGTTATGAGGATACAAATAATTTTTTTTTTGGGGGGGGGGGAAGACTAAGAAAAAGTATTTAAACTAAAATCAATAATATAATGAATTTGATGATTTTATGGATCTATTTGATATTATGATTCTATACATAGACATAATTTAGAATTTTCTCGAGCCGTACGAGGAGAAAACTTCTTATACGTTTCTAGGGGGGGGGGGAGTATTGTTCATCTATCCCAATGAGCCATTTATCGAATCGTTGCAATTGATGTTCGATCCCGACGAGAGGGAAGAGATCTTCGTAAAGTGGGTTTTTATGACCCGATAAAGAATCAAATCTATTTAAATGTTCCTGCTATTCTATATTTCCTTGAAAAAGGTGCTCAACCTACAGGAACTGTTCATGATATTTCAAAAAGGGCGGGGGTTTTTACGGAACTTCGCCCTAATCAACAAATAAAATTCAATTAATGAAATAAAAAAATGTGGATGATTTGTATATAGCCTTGTATAACCTTTTTGTTTCTTTGCTATTTCCTCTTTTGTTCTATTTATATCATACTAAATTTATTATTGTTACTATAAAAGAGTGTCTTTTATAACGACAAAAATCTATTTATATTTTATTGATATAAATTTTATTGATATATATAAAATAGATAGAAAAAGATTAAGTGAATAAATAAATGAAGTAATCGGGTCTATAAATATAAAATTTTGAGATTACTGTCAATGAGTTAAGGAACAAATAAAAAAACACAAAGGATTTCACTTGCTTATTTTAGTGAATAAACCTCATTTGTTTACTTAATTTATTTTTCCACCAATATTGTATCAATGTTGTGTTGTATAGAAATATTATATATAGTGCCAATCCAACACAAGTCCTTAGTTTTTTTTTTTTTTCTTATTTTTTCTTAGAATTCTAATTGTCTAATTGATTGAAATTGGAATTGTTAGTTATATTTATAAATTGTTTTTTCTTTTGTATTCTTTTCTCAACATTCATATTGACAACAGTGTATCAAATAAATATAATCCGATCGTGGATAAAAGGATCCATTTATATCTCCGTCCCATAGCTTTTATTTCATTCAAATAATGGGTTCTTGTATTTTCTGTGATACAAGAAGTCTTTTTTTGATTAAGATTAAACTCAATAAAAATCTATATATACTATAGAATTAATGGATGACATAAGAGACAAGGAGCTATTTATAAATATTTTACTTTATCCCTATTTTTATCTGAGAATTTTTTCATCGGATCTGTTCATTTTTATTATGTTCAGAATCTAATCAATTAGAATTTTAAAAATTTTTGCTATTTTAATGTTTTGATTGGTTTGGATTGCGTTGTGCAATTCAATCTTTTTTTTATTGAGATTCCGATTGTATCTACACATTCTAATTATTTTATTTGGGTTGCTAACTCAACGGTAGAGTACTCGGCTTTTAAGTGCGGCTAGCATCTTTTACACATTTGTATGAAGCAAAAGATTCGTCCATACCATCGGTAGAGTTTGTAAGACCACGACTGATCCTGAAAGGAATGAATGGAAAAAGCAGCATGTCGTATCAATGGATAATTCTAAGAATATTTCATTCTTACCGAATAGGTCCAAAACCTTATTTAAATTGTTTGAATTCTTGTCGTGTAATAAAAAAAATGAATTTGGTCGAGTGAATAAATGGGTAGAGCCCTACTACGGTTCCAATTATAGGGAAACAAAAAGTAATGAGCTTCTGTTCTTAATTTTTGAATGATTACCCGATCTAATTAGACGTTAAAAATATATTAGTGCTTAATACGGGAAAAACTTTTCCCATGAGTGGATTATAAATTTCTTATGAGTCCTAATTATTAGCTATTACCCATTATGGGGTAGAGATAAATGTGTAGAAGAAGGCAGTATATTGATAAAGATTTTTCAAAATCAAAAGAGCGATTGGATTGAAAAAATAAAGGACTTCTAACCATCTTGTTACCCTAGAATGAACATAAATCAATTAGATGGAAAAAGAGAGGCTAGAGAGTCTGTTGATGAGTCTTACTTGTTCCGAGGTATTTTCTTACTATAATACCTTGTTTTGACTGTATCGTACTATGTATCATTTGATAACCCAATAAATCACCTATTTCTTTTCTTGTTCAAATAAAAAATGGAAGAATTTCAAGGATATTTAGAACTAGATAGATATCAGCAACATGACTTCCTATACCCACTTATCTTTCGGGAGTATATTTATGCACTTGCTCATGATCATGGTTTAAATAGATCGATTTTGTTGGATAATGTAGGTTATGACACTAAATATAGTTTACTAATTATAAAACGTTTAATTAGTCGAATGTATCAACAGAATCATTTGATAATTTCCGCTAATGATTCGAACCAAAATAAATTTTTTGGGTACAACAAAAATTTGTATTCTCAAATGATGTCGGAGGGATTTGCAGTCATTGTGGAAATTCCGTTTTCCCTACGATTAGTATCTTCCTTAGAGGCGACAGAAATCGTAAAATCTTATAATTTACGATCAATTCATTCAATATTTCCTTTTTTAGAGGACAAATTCCCACATTTAAATTATGTATCAGATGTACTAATACCCTACCCCATTCATCTGGAAATCTTGGTTCAAACCCTTCGCTATTGGGTGAAAGATCCCTCTTCTTTACATTTATTACGACTCTTTCTTCACGAGTATTATAATTGGAATAGTCTTATTACTCCAAAAAAAATTATTTTTTCAAAAAGTAATCCACGATTATTCTTGCTCCTATATAATTCTCATGTATGTGAATACGAATCCATTTTACTTTTTCTTCGTAATCAATCTTCTCATTTACGATTAACCTCTTCTGGTATCTTTTTTGAGCGAATACATTTCTATGAAAAAAAAAAATATCCTGTAGAAGAAGTCTTCGTTAATGATTTTCCGGCCGCCATCTTATGGTTCTTCAAGGATCCTTTTATGCATTATGTTAGATATCAAGGAAAATCTATTCTGTCTTCGAAGGATACCCCTCTTCTGATGAATAAGTGGAAATATTATCTTGTCAATTTATGGCAATGTCATTCTTATGTGTGGTCTCAACCAGGAAGGATTTATATAAACCAATTATCCAAGCATTCCCTTGATTTTTTGGGTTATTTTTCAAGTATGCGACCAAACCTTTCGGTGGTACGGGGTCAAATGCTAGAAAATTCATTTATAATGGATAATGCTATGAAGAAGCTTGATACATTAGTTCCAA